GGACTAACTGATCTTTACATCAGTTGATGAAAGAGCCCAATGCAACAAGATGCATGTTGGGTCTTTGAAACAGTTCGAATCATTTCGATAATAATCAGTTTTCTCTGTTTTACCGAGAAGGTCTACGGTTCGAGTCCGTATAGCCCTAATACATTCCATTTTTGTTTTGTCTAGAAATTTGACTCTTTAGTAAGATTATATGATCAAATGCCTGAACCAAAATATGTCATTGCTATGGGAGCCTGTACTATTACAGGAGGGATGTTCAGTACTGATTCTTATAGTACTGTTCGCGGAGTCGATAAGTTAATTCCTGTGGATGTCTATTTGCCAGGCTGTCCGCCTAAGCCAGAGGCAATTAGAGATGCTATAACGAAACTTCGGAAGAAGATATCCCGAAAAATCTTTGAAGATAGAACTGTGTATCAACAGGAGAATCGATGTTTTACTACTAATCACAAGTTTTACCTTCGACGTAGTACTGTACTCATACTGGAAATTACGATCAAGGATTACTCTATAAATCACCATCTACTTCAGAGATACCCTTTGGATTTGAAAAATATTTCAAATCCAAAAGGTCAGTATCTTCCTAAAAATTAGTGAATCAGGTAGGGTTTATTTGTGCAGAATAAGAAACAGAGGTTCAATCATTAACAATTTCATTGTCAATGTGAAATCTTCATACAAAGAAAAATGTGGGAGAGATGAAGAAGATGAGGTTCATTTATCTGATTGGCTAGTGAAGCATGAGCTAATTCATAGATCTTTAGGCTTTGATTGCCGAGGAATAGAGACTTTACAAATAAAAACCGAGGATTGGGATTCCATTGCTGTCATTTAATATGTATATGGTTACAATTATTTAGGCTCCCAGTGTGCCTATGATGTAACACCAGGCGGATTTTTAGCTAGTGTGTATCACCTTACGAAAATACGTTATGGTATAGATAAACCAAAAGAGGTATGCATAAAAGTATTTGCTCCCAGGAGTAATCCTCAAATCCCGTCAGTTTTCTGGATTTGGAGAAGTGCTGATTTTCAGTAACGGGAATCTTATGATATGTTGGGAATTTCTTATGAGAATCATCCTCGCCTTAAACGTATCTTGATGCCTGAAAGTTGGATAGGCTGGCCTTTACGTAAAGACTCTATTACGCCCAATTTCTATGAGCATCTTGGCATTCCCCTTCTAGATGAAAAAGAGTAACTGGACTTTCATTCGTATTGTGAAGGGAGGGGCGGGCTACAATAAAAAAAGAAGAAGAAGAAAAAAGAGGCTCCCCTAATTAGGAAGATATCATAGAATAGACATTTCGTATGAGCAGAAACAATAGTAGGATGACTCAAAGGAATTCTGCACCATGAACTTTGTACCGCGCACATCACTTAGTGGGGACCCCAGAAAGTAACTTGCGCAAGAGTGACAAAGAAATAGGAAGTTTGAAAGAAAAGACAGAAGAGACAAAATGAAGAAATGCAAAATGAGAAGAATCGGAGTTTCTTTGTACTGTGTATGAGATACATCCTTTCTATTCCTATCCTTCCACTCTTTTAGTTGAATCCTTTTAGTTTAACTATTAGGTTTGAGATATATACGAAAATCTAACATACTTTTGCAATAAGAAAAGTATGAACAGAGAGTAAAAAAAGAAAAATGAAAAAGAAAGTAAAGAATATTTATCCCGATCCGTCTCAACGAATTCATTTCATTTGTATGAGGTATGAATATCTATCCGATACATTATTCATGTGTCAGGAACCAGATTTGAACTGGTGACACGAGGATTTTCAGTCCTCTGCTCTACCAACTGAGCTATCCCGACCATTTACCATACATCATCCTAGCAGAGTACTTATATCTATGTCAACTAAAATAACTAAAAAATAAAAATTTGGACCTAGCCCCTGAATTTATTAGATCTTCAAAAAGAAGACTTTTTTTGTAAATGTCAGGAAAAATATATGGACTATGAATTATTCAATAACGGAGATTCCTTGAACATATATGTTCAGATCGTACTATACAAAACAAAGGAGATTGGAAGATACGAGGATTTAGATTCGTATACATTTGTGAAAGAACAGAGTGAATGAAATGAGAACGCTATTTCATTTTGTTGAAACTGAGCCACTTATACTTATAAAAAAAAAAGAAAGAGGATGAGGATAAATAAAGAGCGAGGAAGGGAAGTCAAATGGGCTTTTTATTGGGGATAGAGGGACTTGAACCCTCACGATTGAGAAATTCGACGGATTTTCTTCTTACTATAAATTTCATTGTTGTCAGTATTGACATGTAAAAAAGGACTCTCTCTTTATTCTCGTCCGATTAATCTTCAAAAGATCTATCAAACTCTGGAATGAATCATTTGATCACTGAATATTCAAATTCGATTATTTTTTACTCATATTACATTTACATATTAATAGTAATATAAAGAATATCTAAATATGATTCTATTCTACTAGAATAATAGAACTAGAATAATAGAAACAGAAGATTTCTATTTTCCTATATAGAGATACAGAATAGGATTCTATATAAGATTTGGGTTGTGATTAATCATTTGCTATGTCAGTATGTATACGTACGTATTAGGTATATAAGGTTATCCTTTCTGTCATTTCGCTAGAAATGATCTTAGCTATTTTAGCTACTAACATAACGTAGTCAATTTCATTCGTTAGAACAACTTCCATTGAGTCTCTGCACCTATCCCCTTTTTTTATTCTGATTTTCCATCGTTTTTTCTCTCAAAACAAACAAAGATTTGGCTCAGGATTGCCCTTTTTTAGTTCCAGGGTTTCTCTGAATTTGGAAGTTACCACTTAGCAGGTTTCCATACCAAGGCTCAATCCAATCAAGTCCGTAGCGTCTACCAATTTCGCCATATCCCCTTTCCTTTGAGACAAGGATCCAGTTGTAATTCCATCCACCTCTTTCATTTATCTTGGCACTATTGAATTCATTAGGTAATGATTCCTATATCGAAAAAGTTTATGCTGCTATTTTCTTTTTTTGACCACCCTCTATTCTATCATTTCATCTCTATTGGATGAACTCTATTTGTTTTAATACGAAATGATTCTATCATTGATGTATCCGCAATTCAATATGGATAGATATATCCCACATATCTATATATGCCTTTCCTACTACTTCATTTTTACATTGCAGTTTTTAATAGTGGAACGGTCAATATTCATCTTTTTTTTTTTTCATTTTGAATTCTAATTTCATTGATATTTGATTTTCATATCATACATATCCTAATCCTATATATATAGATAGGAATATTTAATAGGGAATTGAATTTCTATTTAGATATCTAATTTATCTAGATCTAAATAGTTTTCTTTTCTATTCTAAATAGAATAGAAAAGAGATAAAAATATATAACTAATAACTAAGAAATATAAGAAATGAAATAAAACACTAGGTAATAGCTAAGATCCGATAGTTTCCTTTATTCCTATACACTATTGCTCTTATATCCGCCCGCTTAGCTCAGAGGTTAGAGCATCGCATTTGTAATGCGATGGTCATCGGTTCGATTCCGATAGCCGGCTCTTTTTCTTTATCGATTTTTTCTTTCCATTATTGAAAATCTCTACTCTCGCTTTCTCTAAATGTCGGCAATCTATTATGTCATAGTAACTTGCAGCTATAGCTATGAATAAAAAAGTTGACTAGATCAATTTAGATCTTTACAGAAGAAATTGGAAAACGTAACCTTCGCTTGAATTTACTATTGAATTTACTATATATACATATACAAATATACAAAATAGACAAAAAAGATACAAAAGATCCGAATATTGATACGATTTATCTTCTTATGTTTTTTAGTACTTTATTCAATTGAGTTTTGCTTTGCTGATCCTTTAGTTCAGTCTGAATTTAGATTTTCTTTTTTTTTTTTCAAATGAAAGTGAATCAAAAAGGAGCCTTTATATGTCTCGTTACCGAGGACCTCGTTTCAAAAAAATACGCCGGCTGGGGGCTTTACCGGGACTCACTAGTAAAATACCCAGATCCAGAAGCGATCTTCAAAACCAATTGCGCTCTGGAAAAAGATCACAATATCGTATTCGTTTAGAAGAGAAACAGAAATTGCGTTTTCATTATGGTCTGACAGAGCGACAATTACTTAAATATGTGCATATTGCTGGAAAAGCCAAAGGGTCAACAGGCCTAGTTTTACTACAATTACTTGAGATGCGTTTGGATAACATCCTTTTTCGATTAGGTATGGCTTCGACCATTCCTGGAGCCAGACAATTAGTTAACCATAGACACATTTTAGTTAATGGTCGTATAGTGGATATACCCAGTTATCGTTGCAAACCCCGAGATATTATTACTACGAAGGATAAAGAAAGATCAAAAGCTCTGATTCAAAATTATCTTGTTTCATCCCCCCACGGGGAATTGCCAAACCATTTAACTATTGACTCCTTACAATATAAAGGATTTGTAAATCAAATAATAGATAGTAAATGTATCGGTCTGAAAATAAATGAGTTGTTGGTCGTAGAATATTATTCCCGTAAGACTTGATTCTAACGAAAATACAAATAAAAAAGGATCGGCAATAGGATTGATTATTTTCAATATCAATACGAGATTTTTATTTGTATTTTACCTATCACAGAGGGATTAATTAGGGATAGATAATCTCTATTAAATAAGTAAAAGTAAATTAAGGGTCTTACCGTTATAATAATGATATAAATCCTTATTTTATTTGATACATTGTAGTCGGTAACGTTGATGAATTAAAAGAAACGGAGAGAGAGGGATTCGAACCCTCGGTAAACAAGAGTCTACATAGCAGTTCCAATGCTACGCCTTGAACCACTCGGCCATCTCTCCTACAGAATGTTATTCTTGACCAACACTCGAATGAATAGCGAGTCCTTCATCTTAATTGTAGTACATGTATGATCGCCCGATGGTTCCATAAGAAGAAATCTATTTTCCAATTTTCGATTTATCAACAACAACTTCTTTCATCAGCTAACCCATGGAATTCATGAATATTTCTATTTCAATCTTATGGTGTGGCACATACACGTTATGCAAACAAAAAAGATGGTTACTTTATTTCAAATTTGAATTTGATTTTATCATGGAATGATTATTCCATTCTTTTATTTTACTTTTTGGATCATAACCAAATCAAAGCTTCTCGACTTATAAAAATCCATAGGAAACTTGGTTATTCAACTTAGATGAAATAGTAATAGTCATCGGTATACTACGAAATTGGAATGAAATCTAATCTGATTCAACTATTTCATCTTTGTCCAAAAAGGGGACACCACATTTTTTCCAATTAGTCTGTTTTTATGTTATTTTGTACTGTACAATTCCTTTTTTGTGGCATCGTTTTCCTCAAAGGGGGATGAGAATCATTATAGAATTAATTGCTAATTATGCCTAGATCTAGAATAAATGGAAATTTTATTGATAAGACCTCTTCAATTGTAGCCAATATCTTATTACGAATAATTCCGACAACTTCAGGAGAAAAAAAGGCATTTACCTATTACAGAGATGGTGCGATTTGATTTTTTATTGTTTTTTTACCCCTTCAGTTTTACGAGAAAAAGAACGTAATTAGGAATAGAAAAAACAAATTAGTGAAAGAAATCTACGCTTGGTGAAGGTGAAGTTTAGAGATAGAGCAATTCCTTCTGTCGTGTATCCTCGATTGATGCAGCCTTAGATATTTCAATTATCCATTTTAGTATAGAGCGAAAGGTTACATATCTATAGGTTTTGGTCAATACTACTTTTCATTTAGTACCTATAGGTGGCATCGGGGAAAAAGCACTACACCTAGGAATCAACAACACAAAAACTTTGTTCGAAAGAACCCTTTTCCTTTTCGGTATCGGGACTAAAAAGAATGGTTAGGAAAACAAAGATCCATCTCATTCGTACTTTTGATACCCGTATAACCATCAAAGACCGTTGAAGTGACTAATTCCTGGAAATCGTAAGCGTTGAGTACAAAGAAATCTTTGGAGTTAACATTTCTATCTAGCACTAATATGATTGGTGTTAAGAAAAAACCTCTTGTGGGAAGGCTGGCTAGAAATTTCTTGTAAAAATACCAGCTCCTATCAGTTCATAATGAGAATAGTGAAATTTTGATTACATGAATTATTCCTCTTAGTACTATGCACATAAGGGAGGAGCCGTATGAGGTGAAAATCTCACGTACGGTTCTGGAACGGAGATTCTTTTACTAGAATGAACGACCGTAACGGATGTCGGCTCAATCCGAAGGAAATTATGCAGAAGCTTTACATAATTATTATGAAGCTACGCGACCAGAAATTGATCCCTATGATCGAAGTTATATACTCTATAACATAGGTCTTATACACACAAGCAATGGAGAGCATACAAAAGCTTTGGAATATTATTTCCGGGCACTAGAACGAAATCCATTTTTACCACAAGCTTTTAATAATATGGCCGTGATCTGTCATTACGTGCGACTATCTTCACTATAGAAAGAAAGAAAAGAAGATTGAATCGTCTAGTAAATACTAGAAAAAAGATAGGCTTTCTACATATAAATCGTCCAAAGTAACGATTTTTATCAGCTGTAGCAAGGAAAAAGACTTCGCGATAACCAAAAGAATCGGAAGAAATAGGTATGGCCTATATACTATACTCTATGGATAAATAGTCGAATTGATAGAGAAAGCACCGTAAAGATCCATTAGTAAGCTATTATTTGGTAAATACAGTTAAGAACTGCTTACTTATGTCATGATATGGGATAAAAGAGTTAGAAATCAACTTATGTAATAGAGTCGATCTACTAAAGTATTGAGCAGCGGTGTAGCATCAGATCCCAAAGATAGTAAGTCCTTTTTTCTTAACGGAGGAAAGTCTTTTTCAAAGATTCTATATAAATAGAAATTTCATATACCATATATGATATGAAATATGAAACCGAGATAGTTACCTTTCAGAAAATTCTAACGATATCGGGGGATATCTATGCTTCATTCTTCTGAAGGTGGGAGAAAAGAGAAAACTAATCATTGCTCCAAATTAGATTTGTAAACTTATGCAATAAACATCTTCTGGTTAACCATAGAATAGATTTATGAGAAATCTAATTCAGTTAACATAGGATAGATTTAGATTAAGAGAAGATGGGACGCAAAAAGAATCGATTGCTGAGCCGTATGAGGCAGGAAACTCTCAAGTACGGTTCTAAGGGAGGGAATTTACTAACCTATTCCGACCGGGGAGAACAGGCCATTCTACAAGGCGATTCGGAAATTGCGGAGGCTTGGTTCGATCAAGCTGCTGAGTATTGGAAACAAGCTATAGCGCTTACTCCAGGGAATTATATTGAAGCACATAATTGGTTAAAAATAACGAGGCGTTTTGAATAAGACCATTCTATTTTTTTTTTGGATCCAGCAATCAAATTAAATAAATTGTTTCTATGAAAAGATCCAATC